CCCCAATCCGATAGAAATAAAAAAAGAATATAAACAAAAGCAAAATGCTTTTCAATTTTGGTATGATAAACAAAAACTTTGTTATTTTTAAGAACTTGATATTGATAAATCCGAAGATCTAAAAATTCATTTCGGACAATTGAACCTTCTCAAACTGTTTCTTTTTAAGAACCAAAAATATTTGTGCCAAAATAACGGATGCTAAGAAGACCAAAAGGCCTTGGACACGTAATGGGTCTTGGAGTACTATTTCAGCATCCCCCTGACCAAATCCACCCACATTAGGATTACTCGTTAATGGTTGATCAAGTTTAATAGATTCACCTTCTGAAATAAGAAGTTCTGGTCCTGGAGGTATAATATCAACCACTTGACGTGCCTCTGACACATCTGTTATAGTTATTTCATATCCCCCTTTTTCTTTTCGTATTATTTTGCTTACTCTACCTGCTGCTGTAGCATTATAAACCGTATTGTTACTCTTACTCCCGTCGGGATAAATTTGACCCCTTCCCCTGTTCCCGCCTACGTATATGGGATATTTTAAGAAGTGAACATCTTTCTTAGTGGCAGGATCCGGCGCAAGAATAGGAAAGGTTATTTCACTATATTTTTGACCCGGAACAGGACCTATCACAAGAATATTTTTTTTAGTGGGGCGATAGCTTTGAAAAGATAGATTACCCATTTTTTCTTTCATCTCTGGCGAAATACGATCAGGAGGAGCTAATTCAAACCCCTCTGGTAAAATAAGGACGGCCCCTACATTCAAGGCTCCCTTTTTACCATTAGCAAGAACTTGTTTTAGTTGCATATCATAAGGAATTCGAACAACTGCTTCAAATACAGTATCAGGAAGTATCGCCTGTGGAACCTCAATACTTACAGGTTTATTAGCTAAATGGCAATTGGCACATACAATACGGCCAGTTGCTTCACGTGGATTTTCATAACCTTGCTGTGCAAAAATGGGATATGCATTTGAAATAGATGCCCCAGTTATTATATATATCATTAGCGATAGGGAAATGGAGCGAGTAATCTCTTCCTTGATCCAAGAGAGGGTCTTTTTAGTTTGCATGGTCCAATGTTGATACTGAAAAGTTCTACAATAAAATTGAGTGGGTCACTAGCGGAGTTACCTAGCCACGACGTTGCTATTTACTGAAAAATTTTTACTGAAATGTAAAAATTGGAATCTATTGGATGTGTGGATGTATAGACAAAATGTATAAAATATAAAAAAAGTAAAATTTGAAGTGTTTAAAAAATAATCAACCTTCTAAAAATTTTGTCGGTGAATCATTATTTTTCAGTTATTCATTGAATGATAAATTACTACAAGTGATGGAGATACACGATTTAAATAACGGAAGATCCAATATTTAAAAATTGTATCCAAAATGACTGGGAAAGTGGAAACAAGGCCAGATATGATTTGATCATTATGAGCAAATCCAAAATCTTTGTAGACAGAGCCAATCATTAGTTCCCAACCATGAGGTGAGTGGAATCCTATACATAAGTCGGTTAATAAAAGAATAGAAAAGGCTTTTATTGTGTCGCTTAAATTATATAGGAATTCTTGAACCCAAGAATTAAGAATAATAAGTTCTTCATTACCTAGAATAGAATAACCACTTAGAATAACGAAACAGAGTAAATTTGTCGAGAAGTCCAAAATCATATGGATACTATCTTCATTATACATCTTGATCAATTGAATCGTTTCTTTGTGGATTCTTCCGATAGGAAACCTTTGTAAATGTGTTTCCGGGTATTCCTTTATCATTTCGTCCAATAGGAATAGTTCCTCGAATTCTATGAAGTTTGCTAGAATACTCTTTTCTTGAATATCACTTAAAAAAGTTTCAGATTGACTAGTATTCCACCAATTAGTAACCCAAGATTCCAGACTTTTATTAAATGAAAAAGAGATCCAGCGGGGCAAAAATACTATTGATGTAAGATATAAAAGGGGAATGAATGCTTTTTTTTTTTTCATTTTTTTATCTGTAAATTTTGAACGAACCCCGTCTCATTCGTCGACTCTAGACGATCTACTATTTCTATCCAGCATAAGTTCTATTACAAGACGCCGAACTTCTATATCTAAATATCTAAATTTATTATCTATTTTTTTTTCTAGTGGTTAGTTAGTCTTTGAATTTCGAAAAAATTACAGAATTATAGTCTAAAAAACGAAAGAATACACGACTGACAAAAAAAATGTATTGTTTAGTATATTATATAATATACGTCTTCTTTGCTTCATCAGTATTGTGGAGAAACTTCGATTAAGTTATATTCTAGAAACAAAAAAGCAAAAGAAAGGACTCCAGGCCTCCTGGTAAGACAAATGTTTATTCTTCAGTTTTCAGTTCATTTCAAACTACTTCAATCGGTACGCGCAAAAAAGAAGCCAATTCCGCAGCTTTTTGCTCTACTTCTCGTGGAGTCAAATTTTCATCAGTACGAATCAAAGGAATGACCCCCTGGCCTCTGATTTCCATATAAAGGACACGCCGAGCATAAATACCCTCTTGAACTTCTATTCTGATAGACTGAATATCTTTCATAAGAAATCGGAGTAAGATGCGCCGATTTTTTCCAGGAAATCCCCAACGAAACATACACACGATTCCTTCTTTTCTATCGAATCGATCATAACCGCTACCCACATTCCATGAAATTGTACACCACAAATAAGAGCTAATAAATAGACCAGCGATCCCATAAAAAGACATCACAATCCCTTGGGGAAAAAAAACGATTTCCTGAGACGGAAATAAAGATATCAAATTTCTGTCAAGATAACTGGAAATTCCAACCAATAAAAACCCCAATGAACCTAAAAAAAGTATAAAAGCCCAACAGAAATTACTTGTTTTTCGAGACCCCACTATAAGTTCTATCCATATATGTTCTGATCGCCAACTCATACTAGATCCGGTTGCATTTTATTGGAAGTGAGAGACTAGCCCGCATGAATTTGACTTTACTTTTTTCGTTTCCGAAGTAACTTTCATCAACTCGCACCATTCTGATGTGCATTTTTGGGAGGAATTCATCCAATTTTGTTAGTCTAAAATACTAAAATAAAAATGAATCCCTCTCGTAGGATTACCTATCTACGCACATACGGATATTTTTACTTTGCGTTTATTTAAGGCATCTACTCCAATCTTGATTCATTTTCAAACGGCTCGTTTATTAATATATCATATTCACGTCTGCATAAAATATATCATATTCACGCCTGCATAAAAAACCTTTTTTTAATGTTATAACTAAATATATATCTAAAACAGATATCTCTATTATGATTCAAGTATAGGTCTTGAAAAAATAAGTAAAACTTTCTTTCATCGAATCTAAAAAATCTTGTTTTTTTGAACATGAAGAGATAAGGAAGCCATTGCAATTGCCGGAAAGACTAAGCCTACTAAAGGCACAAAAATAGAGGGTAAATTGTTGAGAATTGTCATAGGCTGGGCACCCCCGATTGAATATTTATATCTGTTATTTATTGTTATATTAATCTTTTTACTTACTATATTCTATATTATTATTGTTAAAAAGAGAAAGATATCTTCTAAATTATTAGAATTCGTATTCTAATTCGTATTATAGTATAATTTTACTATATTGAAGTGAATCTAAGTATTAAAATAAGTATATAGAATGAAAGTGTAAAGAATCTAGAACTAATTAAATGAGCTTATTCAGTTTTCTACATGAAATATATAGATATAAATGATAACCCACTTCCATTTCTTTTTTTCTTTGTTATTCTTTAAATATGTTTTTCTTGTTTTATAACTTTAATTTTATAATTAAAGTAATCTAATTGTAATAAAGTAATGTAATAAAATAAATAATAAAGAGTTTCTTCCACTTATAAATGCAAATAAATTGTAAATTCCCGAAAATTTCCTTATAATCTGAAAGTAAGAAAATAAGATGAAATTTTTTTATTTATTTTATTATTTTCATTACCCAATTGAATTTCGCGGAAAAAAGAATTTCGTTCTTTATAGCTTGTTGCTAGTTGATAGAGGTTACTTAGTAATCAAGAAGATAAGTAATTATCTACATGATTCTTTACTACAATTATACAAATTCTTCTTATGTCACAAAAAACCATTCGTTATATTTTTCCAATTTTTTTGATAAATTGATAAACAAATAGTTGTTCACTAGAACCCCAAAAATGGAATTCATTTAATTAACTTAAAGCTATACTTGAGTTATGATTCAAAGGAAAGAACGCGTGAAGCTGAAATAATTCATCCAGAACACTTTTTAACGGATTACGTGGTACGATTAAATCGAATAAGCCCTTATGGAATAAAAATTCAGACGCTTGTGAACCCTCAGGTACTGTCTTATTCAATGTTTGTTCAATTACTCTTTTACCTGCAAATGCAATATAGGCGTTCGGTTCAACAATAATGATATCCCCCAACATAGCAAAACTAGCAGTCACCCCGCCAGTCGTAGGAGATGTAAGAATTGATATATAAAATAACTTTTTATTTGATTGATAATCATATAAAGCAGACGATATTTTAGCCATTTGCATCAAGCTCAAACTTCCTTCTTGCATTCGTGCTCCTCCAGAAGCACACACTAGAATAAGAGGTAAAAGGTTATTGGCAGCATACTCGATCAAACGAGTGATTTTCTCGCCTACTACGGATCCCATACTACCCCCCATAAACTGAAAGTCCATAACCCCAATTGCTACGGGAATGCCATTGAGCTGGCCTATACCTGTTTGAACAGCCTCAGTTAATCCTGTCTTTTTTTGATACGAATCAATACGATCTTTATAGGGTTCTTCCTCCGAATGAAATTCAATGGGATCCAGAGATAGCATGTCTTCATCCATAGGATTCCACGTGCCTGGATCAATCGAAAGTTCAATTCTATCTGAACTACTCATTTTCAAATGATATCCACATTGTTCACAAATATCCATTCGTGATTTCAAAAAT